ACAGATGGTCAGAACTTCATCTGGTTTCGAATCCTACTGAGAGGTCCACTAGAGATCGGAAATTGTTGAAGAAAGAACAAGATGTTTCTTTTGTTCTTTCTAGGCAATCGGAAAATAAAGAAATAGTAAATATATTCAATATAATTATGTATTTACAAAATACTGTCTCAATTCATCCTATTTCATCAAACCCGGGATGTGATATGGTTCCGAAGGATGAACTAGACAGTTCCAATAAGATTTCATTCTGGAACAAAAATCCACTTTTGGAGGAAGGGTTCCATTGGCGTGCATCCAGTAGGAATTGAACCTACGACTTCGCCAATTATGAGTTGGGCGCTTTAACCATTCAGCCATGGATGCTTCGCGGGGATCCTCGTACCTGGTGAATAACCAAATTCCAATTGAAGTGAAATCTTTTGGATAAATCAATGCAATTTAGGAGGATTCAATGAAAAGACATCAATTCCAATCCTGGATTTTCGAATTGAGAGAGATATTGAGAGAGATCAAGAATTCTCGCAATTTCTTAGATTCATGGACCCAATTCAATTCAGTGGTATCTTTGATTAACATTTTTTTCCATCAAGAGCGTTTTATCAAACTCTTGGACTCCCGAATTTGGAGTATCCTACTTTCACGCAATTCACAGGGTTCAACAAGCAATCGATATTTCACGATCAAGGGTGTAGTCCTTTTTGTAGTAGCAATCCTTATATATCGTATTAACAATCGAAAGATGGTCGAAAGAAAAAATCTCTATTTGACAGGGCTTCTTCCTATACCAATGAATTCCATTGGACCCAGCAATGATACACTGGAAGAATCGTTTGAGTCAACCAATATCAATAGGTTGATTGTTCCGCTCCTGTATCTTCCAAAAGGAAAAAAGATCTCTGAGAGCTCTTTCCTGGATCCGAAAGAGAGTAACAGATGGTCAGAACTTCATCTGGTTTCGAATCCTACTGAGAGGTCCACTAGAGATCGGAAATTGTTGAAGAAAGAACAAGATGTTTCTTTTGTTCTTTCTAGGCAATCGGAAAATAAAGAAATAGTAAATATATTCAATATAATTATGTATTTACAAAATACTGTCTCAATTCATCCTATTTCATCAAACCCGGGATGTGATATGGTTCCGAAGGATGAACTAGACAGTTCCAATAAGATTTCATTCTGGAACAAAAATCCACTTTTTGGTTTATTTCATCTATTCAATGACCGGAACAGGAAGGGATACACCTTACACCACGATTTTGAATCAGAAGAGATATTTCAAGAAATCGCAGATCTATTCACTCTATCAATAACTGAGCCGGATCTGGTGTATCATAAGGTATTTGCTTTTTCTATCGATTCCTTCGGATTGTATCAAAAACAATTCTTAAATGAGGTATTCAACTCCAAGGATGAATCGAAAAATAAATCTTTATTGGTTCTACCCCCTCTTTTTTATGAAGAGAATGATTCTTTTTATCGAAGGATCATAAAAAAATGGGTCCGGACCTCTTGCGGGAATGATTTGGAAGATCCAAAACCAAAACTAATGGAGGCAGTTAATCAATATAGATTGAGCCGAAATCAGATTCAAATCCAATATAGCACCTATAGGTACATAAGAAATGTATGGAATCGATTCTTTTTAATGAATCGATTCGATCGCAACTTCGAATATGGAATTCAAGGGTATCAAATAGAAAATGATACTCTGAATCATAGAACTATAATGAAATACACGATCAACCAACATTTCTCCAATTTGAAAAAGAGTCAGAACAAATGGTTCGATCCTCTTATTTTGATTTCTCGAACCGACAGATCCATGAATGGGGATCCTAATGCATATAGATACAAATGGTCCAATGAGAGCAAGAATTTCCAGGAACATTTGGACCATTTCATTTCTGAGCAGAATAGCCGTTTTCAAGTAGTGTTCGATCGATTACGTCTTAATCAATATTCGATTGATTGGTCTGAGGTTATCGACAAAAAAGATTTGTCTAAGCCACTTTTTTTCTTTTTGTACAAGTTTTTTCTCTTTTTGTCTAACTCACTTCCTTTTTTCTTTGTGAGTTTCGGTAGTATGCCGATTCATAGGTCCGAAATCCACACCTATGAATTGAAAGGTCCGAACGATCCATTGTGTAAGCCGTTGTTAGAATCAATAGGTCTTCAAATCGTTCATTTGAAAAAAAGAAAACCCTTCTTATTGGATGACTATGATACTTCCCAAAAATCGAAATTATTGATCAATGGAGGAACAATATCACCATTTTTGTTCAATAAGATACCAAAGTGGATGATTGACTCATCCCATACGAGAAAGAATCGCAGGAAATCTTTTGATAACACGGATTCTTATTTTTCAATGAGATCCCATGATCAAGACAATTGGCTGAATCCCCTGAAACCTTTTCATAGAAGTTCATTGATATCCTCTTTTTATAAAGCAAATCGACTTCGATTCTTGAATAATCGATATAACTTCTCCTTCTATTGTAACAAAAGATTCCCCTTTTATGTGGAAAGGGCCGGTATCAATAATTATGATTGTACGTATGGACAATTCCTTAATATCTTGTTCATTCGCAACAAAATATTTTCTTTGTGCGGCGGGAAAAAAAAACATGCTTTTTTGGAGAGAGAGACTATTTTACCAATCGAGTTACAGGTATCTAACATATTGATACCTAACGATTTTCCGCAAAGTGGTGACGAAGGGTATAACTTGTCCAAATCTTTCCATTTTCCAATTCTATCCGATCCATTCGTTCGGAGAGCTATTTACTCGATCACAGACATTTCTGGAACACCTCTAACAGAGGAACAAATAGTCAATTTTGAAAGAAGTTATTGTCAATGTCTTTCAGATATGAATCTACCTGTTTCAGAAGGGAAGAACTCTCAGTATCTGAATTTTAATTCAAACATGGGTTTGATTCACACTCCATATTCTGAGAAATATTTACCATCCGAAAAGACGAAAAACCCTAGTACTTGTCTAAAAAAATGCCTTGAGAAAGGGCAAATGTACAGAACCTTTCAACGAGATAGTGCTTTTTCAACTCTCTCAAAATGGAATCGATTCCAAAGATATATACCATGGTTCCTTACCTCGACAGGGTACAGATGTCTAAATTTCATATTTTTAGATACTTTTTCAAACCTATTGCCGATACTAAATAGAAGCCAAAAATTTGTATCCATTTTTCATGATATTATGCATGGATCAGATATATCATGGCGAATTCTTCAGAAAAAATTGTGTCTTTCACAATGGAATCTGATAAGTAAGATTTCGAGTGAGTGTTTACAAAATTTTCTTCTGTCCGAAGAAATTACTCATCGAAATAATGAGTCACCATTGATATCGACACATCTGAGATCGCTAAATATTCGGGAGTTCCGCTATTCAATCCTTTTCCTTCTTCTTGTTGCTGGATATCTCGTTCATACACATCTTCTCTTTGTTTCTCGATTCTCTAGTGAGTTACAGACAGAGTTCGAAAAGGTCAAATCTTTGATGATTCCATCATACATGATTGAGTTGCGAAAACTTCTGGATAGGTATCCTACATCTGAACTGAATTCTTTCTGGTTAAAGAATCTCTTTCTAGTTGCTCTGGAACAATTAGGAAATTCTCTAGAAGAAAGACGAAGTGGCGGCAAGGGTGGTGGTCGTGGGGTCAAATCAATACGTTCTAAGAAGAAAGATTTTAATCTCATCGATCTCATAAGTATCATACCAAATCCCATCAATCGAATAGCTTTTTCGAGAAATACGAGACATTTAAGTCATACAAGTAAAGCGATCTATTCCTTGATAAGAAAAAGAAAAAACGTGAATGGGGATTGGATTGATGATAAAATAGAATCCTGGGTCTCGAGCAGTGGTTTGATTGATGATAAAGAAAGAGAATTCTTAGTTCAGTTCTCTACCTTAACGACAGAAAAAAGGATTGATCAAATTCTATTGAGTCTGACTCATAGTGATCATTTATCAAAGAATAACTCTGGTTATCAAATGATTGAACAACCGGGAACATTTTACTTACAATATTTAATTGACATTCATAAAAAGTATCTAATGAATTATGAGTTCAATACATCCTGCTTAGCAGAAAGACGGATATTCCTTGCTCATTATCAGACAATAACTTATTCACAAACTGCGTGTGGGGCTAGTAGTTTTGATTTCCCATCGCATGGGAAACCTTTTTCGCTCCGCTTAGCCCTAACCCCTCCTAGGGGTATTTTAGTGATAGGTTCTATAGGAACTGGCCGATCCTATTTGGTCAAATACCTAGCGAAAAACTCCTATGTTCCTTTCATTACAGTAGTTCTGAACAAGTTCCTGGAGACCAATCCTAAGGATTGGGGTATTGATGATAGTGAGGAGGATGTTTTCGATACTGATGATAGTGATGATAGTGACAATATTGATGATAGTGACAATATTGATGATTGTGACAATCTCGACCGTGACCTTGATACGGAGCTGAAGTTTCTAACTATGATGAGTGCACTACCTATGGATATGATGCCGGAAATAGACCGATTTTATATCACCCTTCAATTCGAATTAGCAAAAGCAATGTCTCCTTGCATAATATGGATTCCAAACATTCATGATCTGGATATGACTGAGTCGAATGACTTATCCCTCGGTCTATTAGTGAACTATCTCTCCAAGAATTGTGAAAGATGTTCCACTAAAAATATTCTTGTTATTGCTTCGACTCATATTCCCCAAAAAGTAGATCCCGCTCTAATAGCTCCGAATAAATTAAATACATGCATTAAGATACGAAGGCTTCTTATTCCACAACAACGAAAGCACTTTTTCACTCTTTCATATACTAGGGGATTTCACTTGGAAAAGAAAATGTTCCATATTAATGGATTGGGGTCCCTAACTATGGGTTCCAATGTACGAGATCTTGTAGCACTTACCAATGAGGCCCTATCAATTAGTATTATACAAAAGAAATCCATTATAGACACTAATATAATTAGATCTGCTCTTCATAGACAAACTTGGGATTTGCGATCTCAGGTAAGATCGGTTCAGGATCATGGGATCCTTTTCTATCAGATAGGAAGGGCTGTTTCACAAAATGTACTTCTAAGTAATTGCTCCATAGATCCTATATCCATCTATATGAAGAAGAAATCATGTAACGAGGGGGATTCTTATTTGTACAAATGGTACTTCGAACTGGGAACGAGCATGAAGAAATTAACAATACTTCTTTATCTTTTGAGTTGTTCTGCCGGATCGGTCGCTCAAGACCTTTGGTCTCCACCCGGACCTTATGAAAAAAATGGGATCACTTCTTATGGACTCGTTGAGAATGATTCTGATCTAGTTCATGGCCTATTAGAAGTAGAAAGCGCTCTGGTGGGATCCTCACGGACAGAAAAAGATTGCAGTCGGTTTGATAATGATCGAATGACATTGCTTCTTCGGCCCGAACCAAGGAATCCTTTAAATATGATTCAAAATGGATCTAGTTCCATCGTTGATCAGAAATTTCTCTATGAAAAATATGAATATGAATCGGAGTTTGAAGAAGGGGAAGGAGTCCTCGACCCGCAACAGATAGAAGAGGAG